TATAACTTGGGGTATAGTCATGTGTTGAAATGGAAAGTATTAATAGCAGAGCAAGTATATATTTCCAAAAAGTCGAAAACTCAGAGATAAAGGTTTTGTGAAATCTTCTAGAATATTAATTGGTAAAAGGATTGGAGTTGGCTTAATATATTTCTCGAAATAACTCAATCCCTTTTTGCTAAGACCCGCATAAAAATATGCCACTGACGTTAAAGCAAACGTAGTATTTATACCATTCATGGGGGCGGCTAACTCCCACAGAGTTATCTCTCTGTGGCACCTGTGATAAGTACTCTATGGTTTGGTTCTTTAGCAGGTCTATTAATAGTAATAGAAATAAATCGTTTATTCCCAGATGCTTTATCATTGATTTTAGTTATTAATATGTGAAGAAATGAAGGAGAATAGAATTCCATGTGACGATTCTTTTTTCAAATCTTTACGATAGATAAAAGGGATATAAAGAAAAAGTTTAGCTCATCCAAAATTCAGTGAATAGAAATCAAGTAAGTCCGCTCAAGATCGAATTTTGGAAAAAAAATGGGATTCATTAGTCTAGCGTAAGCTACACGAAATAATAGTCGAAAAGAAGAGACTGAAATAAGTAAGTTATGACCTTGGTATTTCTCAAATTGAATAAAATAAAGAAACTTCCTTCTTTATTTCCTTTTTTGCATCTCCTCTAAAAAACAAATTACTAAAAAAAGTAGTTTTTTTTTTACAATAAAAAGTAGAGATTGCAATTTTCTCTGAATTTCTCTTATTTCTCTTTGACTCAGGGATCTGATTCTCTTGATCCTTCTGATTTTGTTTCTATGACATTCCAGATCCTCTCAATCTGTATTGGAGTATATCTCTGTCGAATCAATTGAACCAATTCCTCGTCGTCCGAGGATGACGAGGAATTGTTCTTCTATGTTATTCCAGATCCTCTCGATCTAAATCTAGTTCCTCGTCGTCCAAATCATCCGGCTTTAATTCTTCATATAATGGATTACCAAAATTTAGTATTACTGCCGGCTGTATTTGTTCATCTTCATATAATGGATTGTGATTATTTAGTATTACTTCCTCTCGATCTAAATCTAGTTCCTCGTCGTCCAAATCATCCGGCTTTAATTCTTCATATAATGGATTACCAAAATTTAGTATTACTGCCGGCTGTATTTGTTCATCTTCATATAATGGATTGTGATTATTTAGTATTACTTCCTCTCGATCTAAATCTAGTTCCTCGTCGTCCAAATCATCCGGCTTTAATTCTTCATATAATGGATTACCAAAATTTAGTATTACTGCCGGCTGTATTTGTTCATCTTCATATAATGGATTGTGATTATTTAGTATTACTTCCTCTCGATCTAAATCTAGTTCCTCGTCGTCCTCCTCGGACGATTGGAATGGTTCTTCGAAGTCATTCAAGATCCTCTCAATCTCGCTTGGAGTATATCTCTGTCGAATCAATTGAACCAATTCCTCTTCCTCGTCGTCCTCCTCGGACGATTGGAATTGTTCTTCGAAGTCATTCCAGATCCTCTCAATCTCGCTTGGAGTATATCTCTGTCGAATCAATTGAACCAATTCCTCTTCCTCGTCGTCCTCCTCGGACGATTGGAATGGTTCTTCGAAGTCATTCAAGATCCTCTCAATCTCGCTTGGAGTATATCTCTGTCGAATCAATTGAACCAATTCCTCTTCCTCGTCGTCCTCCTCGGACGATTGGAATGGTTCTTCGAAGTCATTCAAGATCCTCTCAATCTCGCTTGGAGTATATCTCTGTCGAATCAATTGAACCAATTCCTCGTCGTCCAAATCATCCGGCTTTAATTCTTGAGATAATGGATTATAAAAATTTAGTATATTTTGATTGACTTCCTCTCGATCAAAATCTAGATAAAATAAAGGATTCCAGGGAATTGATCTCTGTGTTGCCAAAGCTTCTTTTTTAAATCTTTCATTCACAGATTCCGATATAGTATTATATCGATGAAAAGATTTTTTTTGTTTTTCTGCAAGTGGAACTCTGCGGATTATAGTACCTAATATATTAGCCTGACCTTCCTTAAGCGACGATAGCATGAAACGACCATAATGTAAACTACGACTTTGGCGGATAAAGGAAACAGATTTCCATTCATGTTTATTGGTCACAGGTTCGATTTCACCTGTGAAAGTGTTTCCAAAAAAATAAAATGTAGGGCCAGGTATAATAGTTGATACCCGAGACCAAGTGACTATTACTCGAGATCGAGTTACTATTACCAAAAATAGTAGAATTAGAATTCTTTTTACTAAAAAAAGTAGTTTTTTTTTTACAATAAAAACTAAAATTCTTCTTTTGAAAAAAATTAGAATCCTTCTTTTGATTTTGAAATTTTTTGTTTTTTTACTTACCATTTATTTTTCCTCCTATTTTATTTGGTAGTTATAAAATTGATATTATAGTTTAATAAATCAAACCGACTTTGTCAATAGTTGCGAAAGTCAAAAATTCTTTTTTTTATCTTTTTTTTTTTATTTCCCCCCCCCCTTTTTTTGCATGGTAAAGATTGATTGTTATTCTATGTCCTATAGATCTATCAAAAACAGGTCTAAATACATCATAACATGGAACCAAGGCCCTTGTATGAGGGTTTCGAATATTGAGAAAAAATCTTTGCAATACCAATAAAATCAAATAAAAACCTAAATCAAAATAAATACCTAAATACAAAGTTATACATTTATTCTTGAATTAAGTAATAATTATTAGTAGCATAGCCAAAAAGCCTTCTTCCTTATTAAGAATATCCATTATTATAGAACAGAATTTGATAAAAGAAGCTCTTTTGCAATAGAAATAAAGATGAGGAAGGGGTTACCTCCTGCTAAGGCAAAGCCTTTATTTAATGAAATTCTTTATTCTTTCATTAAGAACTAATCCAATCTCCCCAAGTAGGATTCGAACCTACGACCAATCAGTTAACAGCCGACCGCTCTACCACTGAGCTACTGAGGAACAACGGCAGATTCTACCTCTTAGAGTTCAACTTTTGTTCTCAACCAATAAACAATATAAGTCCCAAGCTTACTTCGTAACTCTCGGAACTTCGTTGTAGTGTCGTCTCATTTCATATATGCAAGATAGTATTCTCATATTATCAATATTTTTATATTATACTATAATATATATGCAAGATGATATTTCCATATCATCAATATATGAATAATACATGAATCTCTCGAATATATATGTCAGACATCTTTTTTTTTGAATCCATTCTGTCTTACTCTTGACAGGTAATTGTTGAATTATTATAATAGGACATAGAATAACAATCAATCTTTACCATGCAAAAAAAGGAGTAATCAGCTGTGATAGGTGAAAAAAAAAAAGAATTGTCAAAAAAAGAATTGTAGTAAAGAAAAGATTTGTAGCTAAGCATTTATTGGTCTCGGGCATCAACTATTCTACCCTCAATGGTTGGCCAAACATTCATGAAACTTTTACTTTTTTATTTAATATCTTTTACTTTTATTTTTTTATTTTCTATATACAAAGAGAGGTGCAATCGAACATATGACAAAAACCAAAAAATCATATCAATCTGTTCTTGTTGATATGATTATTCACTTGCGGACTCTGGAGACGGAAGAAGAATTCGCTTCCTACCAAATCCAGGACTTATTTTCTTCGGGACTGATGTGTATTTTTAAATGTAGTGGCCGCGAGTTCCAGGATGTTCATCTACATATCAATTTAAATGTTTTCGCGTCTGGGGATAAAAGAGAAAATTTAAATGTTGACTGGTCTACGGTTGACAGGCAAAATTTCAATCGTAAATTTTGGCGTATTTTGGATAATATGGCCAGGATCAAAATCTTGGAAGTGGAATTAAATACGAAACAAGTAGATAACCTTGCTGAATTCTTTCCACGCAAAATATTCAAGATTTTTCAGAAAAAATCTCTAAAAACGTTTCAGGACCTCATAGATTGTAGAGATTTTTATACTTTAATCTACTTCTCTGGAAACGATATATATTCATTCCTTGGTGGATTCGAGAAACTTTGGAATCATCTGTATTCCTTAAGCAGAGCACGTCTTTATTGGTTAAGCAAAGCAGATTCTAGCCCCGCAAAAGAATCTAGCATCAAAAAGTCCTTTCAATTCACTCTACTTCAAAAGATTTCGCGTTTGAAGAAGATGGAAAATGTCTTCGAATTCCATACTTTTGAAATTGCTCAATTTTTTGGACGGGATGTATCAAGGCTTCTTAAGGAAGCCGAATTAAACACCCTTCAAGATCTTATAGATTTTGACGATCTATATAATCGAGTCTCACTGTTTCCTCAAAACAATATACAAGAATTCAATCGTGAATTCTCGAGAGTCTATTATTGTTTTTGTTTTTTGGAAGAGATGAAAAAAAGAATAAAAAGAATATAAAGAAGGAAGTTAAGTTTCTTTATGTTCTTTTTTTCAATTTGATAAATACCAAGGTTCTACAAGGGCCTTGGTTCCATGTTATGATGTATTTAGACCTGTTTTTGATAGATCTATAGGACATAGAATAACAATCAATCTTTACCATGCAAAAAAAGGAGTAATCAGCTGTGATAGGTGAAAAAAAAAAAAGAATTGTCAAAAAAAGAATTGTCAAAAAAAGAATTGTAGTAAAGAAAAGATTTGTAGCTAAGCATTTATCGGAAACATTTGAAAAAATCAAAATGGGGGAGGAGAGAGAAATAATAGTCACTTGGTCTCGGGCATCAACTATTATACCCTCAGCCATACAATCATGAAACTTTTATTTTTTTATAAATACTAAGAGAGGTGCAATCGAACCTATGACCAATAAACATGAATGGAAATCTGTTTCCTTTATCCGCCAAAGTCGTAGTTTACATTATGGTCGTTTCATGCTATCGTCGCTTAAGGAAGGTCAGGCTAATATATTAGGTACTACCATACGAAGAGTTCTACTTGCAGAAATAAAAGGAACACGTATAACACATGCTACATTTCAATTGAAAGAAAAACAAGAAAAATCTTTTCATCAATATAGTACTATACCTGGTATAAGAGAATCTGTAGATGAAATATTACAAAATCTCAAGACAATTGTCTTGAAAAGCCTCACCAATCAAGTTATCAAAGCATCGATATCGATTTCGGAGAGTGGTCCAATGCTTTTTACTGCCAAAAATATAAACCTACCGGATTTTGTTCACATAGTCAACGAAGACCAACCTATTGCGTATATAACAGGACCAATAGATTTATCAATTGAATTGATATTAGAACGAGATAGAGGGTATCACCCTCGACACTTAGATACTGCTTCGAAGATTAGAAATCATAGGGGAATTAATGGATTTGAAAGTAGAAGTTTCAATGGAAATGTAAAAAGAAGTGTCGTCAATGACAATGTCAAATATGGCGATTATAGCGATGAAAATTGCAGTTTTACTTTTCCCATAGATAGCACATTTACTCCTGTGCTACAGGTCAATTATACGTATCATGCTAATAAACAGTATTATGATCCGCTTAAAAAAAAAATTGACTCCGAGGAAATACTATTTCTCGAGATATGCACGAATGGAAGTTTGACTCCTGTAGAAGCACTTCGTGAAGCTTGTCTTTATTTGATTGATTTTTTTCAAATTTTGCCCCTCTTATGAAGAAGAAAATCTCTTTTTGAGAGAAAGGGATGAAAAGGATTTCTTTTTGATATTTCAACAAATTTTTCAGAAATATCTGCGTATGGATATACAAAAGTCATGGTATAATATAAAACAAATCGTTATCAACACTCCGTATTTTTTTTGCAGGACATATAATGAATCAAATATCTTTCATAACGGAGGAATCAAAAAAGATGAAACAAAATAAACTCAAAAAGATGATTCCAAGTGGAGAACAAATGGAAGAGAAACGAAAAAATATAGAGAAAGAATTACTTGAAGAAGAACTAGATTTAGATCAAGAGGAACTGGATAAAATGAATGAAGATAAACTCGAATCAGATGAAGAGGAATTCAACAAATTGATTGGAAAGAAATATACTCGAAACGAAATAGAGCAACTATTTCTTCTCGCAGAAATAGAAACAAAAGCAGAAATAGAAGAAAAAGAAAAAAACCTTGCTTATGATGAAGATGCTAATCAAAATTCAAAAAAATCAATAAAATCAGAAGAATCAACTGAATCTGATGAATCACAAGAATCAGAAGAATCAACAAAATATGAAGAATCAGAAGAATCAACAAAATATGAAGAATCAGAAGAATCAACAGAATCTGAGGAATCACAAGAATCAGAAGAATCAACAAAATATGAAGAATCAGAGGAATCAACAAAATATGAAGAATCAGAGGAATCAACAAAATATGAAGAATCAGAAGAATCAACAGAATCTGATGAATCACAAGAATCAGAAGAATCAACAGAATCTGAAGAAGATATACCTTACATGGATAAGGTCGATTCTTATCAAAGAAAAACAGGTTTGACTGACGCTGTTCAAACAGGAATAGGTCAACTCGACGGTATCCCTGTAGCACTTGCGGTTATGGATTTTGAGTTTATCGGAGGAAGTATGGGATCGGTAGTGGGTGAAAAAATAACCCGTCTAATTCAATATGCTACGAGAAAATCCTTACCTCTCATCATTTGTTGTGCTTCTGGAGGAGCTCGTATGCAAGAAGGAAGTTTCAGCTTAATGCAGATGGGTAAAATATCTTCGACTTTATTGAATTTTCAATTCCATGAAAACTTATTTTTAGTGTCACTTCTGACATCGCCTACAACAGGTGGTGTCACAGCCAGTTTTGGAATGCTTGGCGATATAATTATTGGTGAACCAGATGCAACCATTGCATTTGCAGGTAAAAGAGTGATTGAAGAAGTAATGAAGATCGAAGTACCCGAGGGTGTACAGGAAGCTGAATACTTATTGGAAAAGGGCTCGTTGGATTCAATTGTACCGCGTAATCTTTTCAAAGGTGTTCTTAGTGAATTATTGGCGTTCCACGGTATCTTTCATTTTTCTAAAAATAGAGGAGGTTTATGCTAAAAATATTATCTGCATTTCTATTCGATTTATGGAATCGTTTTGTTATATTTTTTATTATGTTTTGCTCATTTTGGTTTGATCCACGATTTTATATCGTGGAACTTGATTCTTTCACGAATAATTTCGAATTGTACATTTTTTTCTATGTGTTCTATAAATTCGTGATAGAGATTTTTCTCTATTTTATAGGATGCATTTTGAAAATGTTCAAATTTCGGGATATTCATTTAGAAAACCAAATTGACCAATATGCTAAGCTCATTCACGGGCTTATGCTAGCCTATACATTAATGTCCATTAACGAAGATGAGTTAATGGAATTAATGTATAGCGGTTTTTTTGTATTCCGATTCATTTTTTTGAGATTTCGTATTGATTTTCAATTCAAAATCTTTTATCGCAGATTTTTGATTATATTGATTCTAATCCTTATTTTCAAGATAATCAAAAACTTTTTTGATAAGTGAGAAAATCTTTTTGAAATGAACTCTGATATGATAAATAATAAGATTTCGAGTATTTTTATATCCCTAAAACTAATAAAGAAGACTCATCTGTCTGGAAAAAAGAATGATTCTTTCTTTTAATGGGTCTTCTCCTTTCTTTGACACTTTCTTTATTTTCATATATTGTATTTATTCTGACCTCGATACTTAAGAAAGCTAAAGCCAACCGATAATATGGGATTTTATCCCGTCTGAGTTCTGATAATAAATGATCTTATATCGTATATTAGAATTCACTAACGTCTTATTTTCTAATGAATAAAGGAGACTCGTATGGAACAAGTTCAAGTTAGAAATAGCAGCTTTTCAGATAAGTTTTATTATTCCGTAATAGTACGTACATGTTTTCAAAAAGACAATTATGATTCTTTGATTCGTTTTTTTCTTTTATGTTCATACAGCGATTTATATATTTATAACCAAGATCAAGAATATAACCTACCCGTTCATCCCAAAATTTTTGAATTGATGATAGGATATCCTATTTTAATTAAAGCATTTCTAGTTTTAAGATTGAAAATCCACGAAAAGGACAAACTTTACAATTTTGTAATAAAAGATATAAAAAAGTATTTTTCTATTGCTCAGAGTGCTTATGATAATAGAAATTCAGAATACCAAAATAATCTTAAGCCAGAGGAGCCAGAGGAGCCAGAGGAACCAGAGGAGCCAGTTGATCCAAAGGATGTATTTGCGCCATTCGGTCATTTATGGACTATGTGTGAAAATTGTGAGACATCCATTTACAAACAATATGCGCAAAAAAACAAATATATTTGTCAACATTGTGGATTTCATTTACAAATGGAGAGTTTCGATCGAATCGAATCTTTTATTGATTCGGGTACTTGGGATTCTATGGATGAGAATATGGTTTCTACTGATCCCTATGAGATTCTTAGAAAAAACCTTGCGTCTGCTTCAAAAGATTCTGAAGAATTTATCGAATCACAAGAAGCAGATGAATTTGATAAAGGAGGGCCGTATGAGAAATCCAAATAACCTCAAAAAGGAATTTATTTTGAGGATCGTCAAGAATTCTCGAAATATGATAAAATCAATCCAATCTCAAGATATGAGATTGATTTTAATAATATCGGTGTATATTTGTATAGGAATAATATTATTAATTATCTTAATTAAGATAATTAATAATATTATTCCTAGATTGAAACCGGTATTTTCGATAATTCAATTGATACTTTCGATGATCCTCTTTATCTTAAAATTGATATTTTCGATAATCCTCTTTATCTTAAATAGCATAATTAAGTTCATTATTTCTATCATCAATATCATGATAGAAATAATGAAATTTATTATTAAATTTCTTTTGAAAATAATTAATAATTATATATATTTTGAAAATAATTATATATATTTTAAATGAAATATTAAGACTTTTAAGATAAAAAGGATTATCGAAAATACACATGCTACATTTCAATTGAAAGAAAAACAAGAAAAATCTTTTCATCAATATAGTACCATACCTGGTATAAGAGAATCTGTAGATGAAATATTACAAATGCAGGTTAAAGAGTGATTGAAGAGATCTATCTCCTTCTATCCAAATCAAATCCTCCATTTGATTTGGATAGAATAAGAAAGTAGTATATGAATCAATCCAAGTTTTTGTGTATACTAGATTCAAATAACTGGCATAATTCTGATTTTTTGATTTTTCCTGATCGGAAAAATCATCCATGAAAAAGAAAGAAAAAAGATAGAAAAATTTGGTTTTTTATGGTCAAAAATTCATTCACTCCTATTATTTCACAAGAAGAAAATAAGGGTTCTGTTGAATTTCAAGTATTCAGTTTCACCAATAAGATACAGAGGCTTACTTCCCATTTAGAATTGCACAAAAAAGATTTTTTATCGGAAAGGGGTCTACGAAAAATTCTGGGAAAACGTAAACGGTTGCTGGCTTATTTGTCAAAGAAAAATCGAGTACGTTATAATAAATTAATTGATCAGTTGAATATTCGAGAGCCACAAACTCGTTAATTTCATTGTTTGAATTTTTTTTAGTAGTATTCGATTTTTCATTTTGATGAGCCTCACTTTGAGGAATTCATGGAATAATGAATTCAGGAAGAAAAGATATGACTGTACCGGTTACAAGAAAAGATATCATGATAGTCAATATGGGTCCTCACCACCCATCAATGCATGGTGTTCTTCGACTGATCCTTACTCTCGATGGTGAAGATGTTATTGATTGTGAACCCATATTGGGCTATTTACACAGAGGAATGGAAAAAATAGCGGAAAACCGAACAATTATACAATATCTACCTTATGTAACACGGTGGGATTATTTAGCTACTATGTTCACAGAGGCAATAACGGTAAATGCACCAGAAAAATTGGAAAATGTTCAAGTACCTCAAAGAGCTAGCTATATCCGAGTTATTATGCTGGAATTGAGCCGTATAGCTTCTCATTTGTTATGGCTTGGACCTTTTATGGCAGATATCGGTGCACAGACTCCTTTCTTCTATATTTTCAGAGAGAGAGAATTGATATACAACCTATTCGAAACCGCCACAGGTATGCGAATGATGCATAATTATTTCCGCATCGGGGGGGTAGCTGCTGATCTACCTTATGGATGGATAGAGAAATGTTTCGATTTCTGCGATTATTTCTTAACAGGAGTTGTTGAATATCAAAAACTGATTACACGGAATCCCATTTTTTTGGAACGAGTGGAAGGAGTGGGCATTATTCGTGGAGAAGAAGCAGTAAATTGGGGTTTATCCGGGCCAATGTTACGAGCTTCTGGAATCCAATGGGATCTTCGTAAAGTTGATAATTATGAGTGTTACAATGAATTCGATTGGGAAATCCAATGGCAAAAAGAAGGAGATTCATTAGCTCGTTATTTAGTACGAATCGGTGAAATGAGGGAATCCATAAAAATGATTCAACAGGCTCTAGAGGGAATTCCTGGAGGACCCTATGAGAATTTAGAAGTCCGACGCTTTGATAGAGCAAAGAATTACGAATGGAATGATTTTGCATATAGATTTATAAGTAAAAAACCTTCACCCAATTTTGAATTGTCGAAACAAGAACTTTATGTGAGAGTGGAAGCCCCAAAAGGGGAATTAGGGATTTATTTGATAGGAGATAATAGTGTTTTCCCCTGGAGATGGAAAATTCGTCCACCCGCTTTTATCAATTTGCAAATTCTTCCTCAGCTAGTTAAAAGAATGAAATTGGCTGATATCATGACGATATTAGGTAGTATAGATATCATTATGGGAGAAGTTGATCGTTGAAATGATAATTGATACGACAGAAGTACAAACTATCAATTCTTTCTCTACATTGGGATTTTTCAAAGAAGTCTATGGACTGATATGGATTGTACCTATTTTGACCCTGATATTGGGAATCACAATAGGGGTACTAGTAATTGTTTGGTTAGAAAGAGAAATATCTGCAGCGATCCAACAGCGTATTGGGCCTGAATATGCTGGTCCGTTGGGAATTCTTCAAGCTATAGCAGATGGGACTAAATTACTTTTGAAAGAGGATCTCCTCCCATCTCGAGGAGATATTCGTCTGTTTAGTGTTGGACCGTCTATAGCAGTCATATCAGTTCTACTAAGCTATTTAGTAATTCCTTTTGAGTATCGTCTTGTTTTAGCTGATCTCGATATAGGTGTTTTTTTATGGATCGCCATTTCAAGTATTGCTCCTATTGGTCTTCTTATGTCAGGATATGGATCGAATAATAAATATTCCTTTTCAGGTGGTCTACGAGCTGCTGCTCAATCTATTAGTTATGAAATACCATTAACTCTATGTGTATTATCAATATCTCTACGTGTGATTCGTTGGAATATGAACTTTTACCTCTTTTTCTTCTAGAAATCAAAGAACAAAAAGAGGTTCAATGTATTAAATAGATATTCTCATTTTTTTATTCAGCATTCAGGTTGATGAGTTAAATCAGATAGTTATATGAGTGAAACAAAACAGCTTATCCATTTGTAGTAAGAAGAAAAAATCTCATTCCCTGTGTACAAGAATCAAGTTGAAGTAAACATAAGCAGCGTAACCTGTTTACCCCAAGATTCCGATTTTTTGATTAGTCATCATATCTTGAAGCGGGTGCAAACAAAAGATCAACTGTATGGAGTTTCTACTACTTTCTTGTATTTATTACTATACCGGCGATCAATCAAAAGTCAGTGGACAGTTAGGAACACCAAGGTACACAAAAGATTAGTAATCGAGATAATGTAAGGTATCAAAAAAGAGGTTTTTCCACATAAAACGAATCATAATAAGGACTTGAAATTGGTAGAAATGATCAAGTAGTACTTCCCTACGATTCCGATCTAGAGTATGCTCCTATTCACTGATTAAAGAAATGACTATCAAGAACGAATTAATCTTTTATTTTTTTTTGAAGTACCCTCCCCTGAGACAGAAGAAGAGGAAAAAAGAAATGGAATGCCATATATGGAATGAATAATAAAAAAAAATCTTTCTTTATTCTTTCTTCCATATTCATACATATACAATTCTTATCATGATTCATGAACTAATGCCTAATTCTTTCTATTTATTGATATAACGAGTATTTTATTGAAAGATTCAGTTATTACCGAACAAAGAGAGATTCTCATTATAAAGGATAAGATCAATTCGGAAGCAACTTTTTGATTATTCCAGCAGACAGAATTCCATTGGTCTTGGGACTCTCCGATGTATCTTTATTCTATCTACCCCAAAGAAAGATGCCGATAATACCGAACTAGTCCTTACATTTTTTGTGGCCATAGAGGAGCTGTATGAAGCTGAGGTTTCATGTACGGTTTTGAAATAGCGATGAAAACAGTGATGTTATTTTCGACTATGATTATCTAACAGTTCAAGTACAGTTGATATAGTTGAAGCACAGTCCAAATATGGTTTTTGGGGGTGGAATCTGTGGCGTCAGCCTATAGGCTTTCTAGTTTTTCTAATTTCTTCTCTAGCCGAATGTGAGAGATTGCCCTTTGATTTACCAGAAGCAGAGGAGGAATTAGTAGCAGGTTATCAAACCGAATATTCGGGTATCAAATATGCTCTCTTTTATCTTGCTTCTTACCTAAATCTATTAGTTTCTTCATTATTTGTCACAATTCTTTACTTAGGTGGGTGGAATTTCTCTATTCCGTACATATCTATTCCTGAACTTTTCAGAATAAATAAAATGGTTGGAATTTTTGGAATGACAATTGGTATCTTTATTACATTAGCTAAGGCTTATTTTTTTCTCTTAATTTCTATCACAACAAGATGGACTTTACCGAGGATGAGAATAGACCAGTTATTAAATCTTGGATGGAAATTTCTTTTACCTATTTCTCTAGGTAATCTGTTATTAACAACTTCTTCTCAACTTGTCTCACTATAAATAACAGAATACGATAACAAGATTCTCGATTCATAATCTCTCTCAAACAAGAGAAAGAAACTCCCATTTTCTCATTGATATTTACAATATGTTCCCTATGGTAACTGGGTTCACGAATTATGGTCAACAAACAATACGAGCTGCAAGGTACATTGGTCAAAGTTTCATAATTACCTTATCCCACACAAATCGTTTACCTGTCACTATTCAATATCCTTATGAAAAATCGATCATGTCAGAGCGTTTCCGGGGTCGAATCCACTTTGAATTTGATAAATGTATTGCTTGTGAAGTATGTGTTCGTGTATGCCCGATAGATCTACCCGTTGTTGATTGGAGATTGGAAAGAGATATTAAAAAGAAACAATTGCTTAATTATAGTATTGATTTCGGGGTTTGTATATTTTGCGGTAATTGTGTCGAGTATTGTCCAACAAACTGTTTATCAATGACTGAAGAATATGAACTTTCTACTTATGATCGTCATGAATTGAATTATAATCAAATTGCTTTAGGTCGGTTACCAATCTCCATAATTGGAGATTACACAATTCAAACTGTTATGAATTCGACTCAAATCCAAAGAGACAAAGAGAATTCCTTTGATTCAAGAACGATTACTAATTACTAAGATTTTTTTTGGTTAGTCAGTAACTACAAAGAAAACTAATAACTATTGATTGTCGAAAATATTGAAACTGAGAATCTATTTTTCGTGATGGGATGATTTCGAAATATACCATTTGAACCACTATTCAAACTAGTCTTTTTTCGGATAAAGATTCTATTTACATTAATCCATATTCCCATTTCATTCTATGACAAATGGATCATAAACTATATTATATACAAGAAGAAAAGAGGGTAACCCCTTTTCCTTTCCTGGACCTTTTAGTACGGTCATGATATATTTTAAGTTCTTTGTTTTTTTTTTATACATAATGGATTTACCTGGACCAATACATGATATTCTTGTGGTATTTCTGGGATCAGTTCTTGTATTAGGGGGTCTAGGGGTAGTATTACTTACCAATCCAATTTATTCTGCCTTTTCGTTGGGATTGGTTCTTATTTCTATATCTTTATTCTATATTTCATTGAACTCCTATTTTGTAGCTGCCGCACAGCTCCTTATTTATGTCGGAGCCATAAATGTATTGATCTTATTTGCTGTAATGTTCATGAATGGTTCAGAATATTCCAAAGATTCCTATCTTTGGACCATTGGAGATGCGGTAACTTCACTGGTTTGTACAACTATTCTTTTTTCACTAATGACTACTATCCCAGATACATCATGGTACGGGATTCTTTGGACTACAAGATCAAACCAAATTATAGAACAGGACCTCATAAATAACGTTCAACAAATTGGGATTCATTTAGCAACAGATTTTTTTCTTCCCTTTGAACTCATTTCTATAATTCTTTTAGTTTCCTTGATAGGTGCAATTACTATGGCTCGACAATAATAAATACTTAGAACGATTCCAAATTCTTAGAATTCTCAATTCTAAATAAAAAAACTCTAAATTTTTGGTCTAAAACTAAATATAGTTATTTAAGTAAATAGCAATTCAATTGAAAATATTAAGCAATTAAGTTTTATATTCAATTAAAAAAAAATATATAAAATAAGCAAGTATAAAAAAATATGAAATAAAAAAGTAAGTCTAAAATATAAAATAGTAATATAAATAGCAATATTTTGTAAATAAAAATATAGTAAATCAAAATATTTATTTTTTTTTTTATAATTAATTATAAATATAAATTTAAGGAGTCAATTAATGATGTTTGAACACATGCTTTTTTTGAGTGTTTACTTATTCTCTATTGGTCTCTATGGATTAATTACAAGTCGAAACATGGTTAGGGCACTTATGTGCCTTGAACTTGTACTTAATTCCGTTAATATAAATCTTTTAATTTTTTCTGACATGTTTGATAATCGACAATTAAAAGGAGACATTTTATCCATCTTTGTTATAGCTATTGCAGCTGCTGAAGCTGCTATTGGATTAGCAATTGTTTCATCCATTTATCATAACAGAAAATCAACTAGTATTAATCAATCAAATTTATTAAAAAATTAGTTATATTTACCACATAGATAAACTATCCAAAAAAGCTTAATTTCTATACTTTACTTTATTTTAAAAAATTTATTAATTGAATTTTTTTTACTGAATTCTTTTATTTGTTTTAATAACTTTTTGAATTGAATTATTCTTAGTGAAACAAGAAAAACCAATTCGTGAAAAAATTCGCATTTAGTACGTGTAATTCTATTGTTGAGATCAAATTCTCAATCTTTTGGCCTTTTTTTTAAGTAGATTCCATTATAAAAATTATTTCAATTTATTGAAAAATTTTTAATGAACCACTGCTTCATCTGGTGTCTAGAATATAATTGACTCGTTTACTACTTTGACCAGATCGAAAATTTTTAATTTTCAAAATTCTAATTTAGAAATTCAATGTCACATTCAGTAAAAATTTATGATACCTGTATAGGATGTACTCAATGTGTGCGAGCTTGTCCTACGGATGTATTGGAAATGATACCTTGGGATGGATGTAAAGCCAAGCAAATTGCCTCCGCACCAAGAACGGAAGATTGTGTAGGTTGTAAAAGATGTGAATCTGCCTGTCCAACAGATTTTTTAAGTATCCGTGTTTATCTAGGGCCTGAAACAACTCGTAGCATGGCTCTAGCTTATTGATACGTTACAAAAAGTTCCACCTGAATCATTTGATTCCTATTTACCGAAAAAATCCGTACTCGATGAAAGCTATAATCTCGAGCACGGGTTTCTCTGGTCAAAATGTATTTCACTCTTAATCATTCATGAATTTTTTTCCTTGGTTAACAATACTTGTTGTTTTTCCCATATTTGCAGGTTCTTTTATTTTCTTTTTTCCTTACAAAGGGAACAAGATCTATCGATGGTATACTCTATGTATATGTTTACTAGAACTTATTCTAACAGCTTATGTATTTTTTTTTTATTTCCAATTTGATGATAAATTAATCCAACTTACAGAAAATCTTAAATGGATAGATATTTTTGATTTCGAGTGGAGATTGGGAGTTGATGGGCTTTCCATAGAACTTATTTTATTCACAGGCTTTATTACTACTTTAGCCAGTTTAGCAGCTTGGCCAATTACTCGAAATTGCCAATTGTTTTATTTTCTAATGTTAGCAATGTATAGTGGTCAAATGGGATTATTTTTTTCTCAAGACCTTTTACTTTTCTTTATCATGTGGGAACTAGAATTAATTCCCATTTACTTACTTTTATCCATGTGGGGGGGTAAGAAACGTCTTTACTCGGCTACTAAATTCATTTTATACACAGCAGGAGGATCTATCTTTTTATTAACTGGAGTTCTAGGTATGGGTTTGTATGCTTCCAATAAACCAGTACTAGATTTTGAAAGATTAATTAATCAATCATATCCTATCGTATTAGAAATCACATTTTATATCGGCTTTCTTATTGCATATGCTATCAAATTGCCAATTATACCCTTGCATACATGGTTACCAGATACCCACGGAGAAGCACATTATAGTACATGTATGCTCTTAGCTGGTATTTTATTGAAAATGGGAGCATATGGATTAATTCGGATTAATATGGAATTATTACCCCATGCTCATTCTATATTTTCTCCTTGGTTGGTAATAATAGGAACGATACAAATTATTTATGGAGCTTCAACTTCTCTTGGTCAACGCAATTTAAAAAAGAGAATAGCATATTCTTCTGTATCTCATATGGGTTTTATAGCTATAGGAATTGGTTCTATAACCGACATAGGACTAAATGGAGCTATTTTACAAATGCTTTCTCATGGATTTATTGGTGCTGCGTTTTTTTTCTTGGTAGGGACGAGTTGTGATAGAATTCATTTTTTTTATCTTGAAGAAATGGGAGGGATATCTATCTCAATGCCTAAAATATTTGCTTTGTTCAGTAGTTTTTCGACGGCTTCTTTTGCATTACCAGGAATGAGCGGTTTTATTGCAGAATTTTTAGTATTCATGGGACTTATTATTAGTCAAAAATATTTTTTAATACCAAAAATCATAACTACTTTCGTAATGGCTGTTGGAATAATATTAACCCCAATTTATTTTTTATCTATATTACGTCAGATGTTCTATGGCTACAAGTTATTTCATATTTCAAACTCGAATTTTTTTGATTCGGATTCTGGATCACGAGAAGTCTTTCTTTCAACCTGTCTTTTTTTACCAATAATAGGAATTGGTATTTATCCTGATTTTATTTTATCATTATCCATTGAGAGAGTGCAAACTATCTTGTCTAATTATTATCATAGATAGTATTTTATTCATTTGGAATAAAATTGAAGCTTATATCTATAATAAAAAATAAAATAGAATTTTTCTATTGAAATTTTATAAATTATAAAAGATTTTTTCGTTTTATTCTAAAACGAACGAAATTCTAATCCGAGAAGATATATGTTGAGTTTTTGAGAATTCTTTTAAAATTCTCAAAAACTCAATATAAAGATTTATATATATATATTTTTTTTATATAATATAAAAAAATCTTTTTTCTTTTAGTTTTTCCTTAATTAATTCCTATAGATATAGATATGGGTCTGTTTTTTAATATAAAAATTCAATTTTTATATAAATCTGAATGAACCGTAGCTATGTAAACCTATTCCTAAAAGATTGATACCAAAGTAAGATATCCAAATAATAAGAAATCCAATAGAAGCTATAAACGCAGAATTTTTACCTTTACAATTTTGATTCATTCTAATATGCAAATAAATTGCAAATATAATCCAAGTTATAAATGCCCAAGTTTCTTTTGGATCCCAATTCCAATAGGATCCCCAAGCTTCATTAGCCCATACTGCTCCACAAAGAATACCTAAGGTTAAAAGGATAAATCCGAAACTAATAACACGATAACTCCAATAATCCAAACGCTCAATTAATTCATATTTGTAATAGTTTGGAGATAAAGCAAAGGAGTTTTTTTTCAAAATATTTATCTTTTCTTTCCAATAATGAATTTGGCCGTTCGGAACGGAATGACGTAATTTCTCAAAATTAATCTTTTTCTGACATGTAAGAGTTAAAAGAGCAACTGATAATAAAGATCCGCATAAAAGAGCTCCATAACTCAACAACATCATACTTACATGCATCATTAACCACTGAGATTGTAGTGCAGGTGCTAATATTGTGGACTTATGCATTTCTGCTGAGAGACAGAAACCTGATGTGGCAAAACCTTGAGTCAAAATGGTACTTGGTGTAGTTATTGTGTTTAACTCATTTTGATGATTCTGAGTCTTTGGAACCATATGAATAACACAAAAACTACATGAAAGAAAGATTAAAGACTCATATAAATTACTTAATGGAAAGTACCCTGAATAAATCCAACGAAAAATTAATAATTCAGTTGTAGATAAAAAAATAATAATCATCCCTTTTTCTAAGGAATTACGTAATTCAACAATTTCGCCAAATAATAAGGTAATCAAATTAATTATAATGACAATTGAAATAATTGAAAAAGATATATGAGTTAATATATGTTCTATATTTAGAAATATCATAAAAGAATTCTCCTTACAGGATTTTGAATTTCTCAATATATTTTAACATATATAAAGCCATGCCGCCACTCGGATTCGAACCAAGAAGTTAGTTTCAAACTTCGATTAAGAAGCTGGTTTGAAACATTTACCACAAAGAAAGCTTTTACTAAAATATCACTAATAAATACAATACTAGTAGTAAGAGCAATAAGCTAACTGCTTTTTACAACAATGTGTCCACGTATTGTACCACACTGCAGAAGGCGCAGATACTGCTCACCTTCCAACAGTAAGCAATGGTAATAAATACTCCAATCCACTGCTCAGAGGAGCGTCCTGCTCTAGTCTAGCGTACTGCTGCTTTACTTTTGTTAAGCAGAATCGTCAGACACTGAAAAAAATTGTCTTGCAAGCTCAGCAATGTGTGAACACAACATATTGGCAGTTTATACCAATCATATCTACCTTGGTCCACCATAGCATAGCGGCTTATTTTAAATTCTAATTGAATCATAAGAAGTTGTAAAGATTCCAAAATTCTATTCGGACTCGAACCTAGATATGTTCGTTACTGCTAAGAACAGCATGTCTCCTAATTTTAATAGGAAACATGGTAACTTGAATTTAAAATTCAAGTTGAATTCATAAGAAGTTGTCAAGATTCAAAAATTCAATATTGAAATAAGAATTTTGAAAATCAATTAAAGAATTCTCATTACATTAATAAATAAATTTTATACATCACATTATTAATTTTTGATAATAAATTTTGAATTTAGAATTTTTCAATATATTTGAACATGTATATAGTCATGCCGCCACTCGGACTCGAACCGAGATACGTTATGTACTGCTTCCTAAGAGCAGCGTGTCTACCAATTTCACCATGGCGGCTTATTTTCAATAATAATGGAATTCATGATTAATTGTCAAGATTCAAAAATTCTAAGAAACTTGAGAATCAATAAAGAAGATTTGTTTCATCTTATATTGATTATTTAGAAAAAATCCTGCTTCTTTTACATAATATATTACTGCCATTTTTCATTTTTTCATTTTTTTTGTATTTCTCTTATTTTCTTATTAAGAATGATAAGAATAAAATTTTTTTATTTCTTCATATTAATTATTGAATATCTTAGTACTTAGTAGAAATAAGAAAAATAAATGCAAAATGGTAAAAATTTATAGCTCTATTATAAAAATATTATAAAAATTTCTATAAAAATAGAAATATATAGGGAATATATAAATCTCAATTTATATTGATTAAAGTCCTAATAAACTTTTCACAATAGAAAAAAGAAAAGATTTTTCTTCTATTGTGAAAAATTCATTAATTAAGTACTTAAAATTCTAAAATATCCGTCTTAGGAAAAACTAAATATTATATATAATAATAAATATTAGTTCTAATTAGAGTGTATCCTAATCAAAATTTTACTAAAAAAAAAAAAATAATTCAAAAAATAAGAGATTGAAATTAATATGAATCAGTTATTTCAAAGCTAGTTCTCTAATCTATAGCATTTTAATCTATATCTATTCTGTAAAAACCAAAAGTTCTTTTATTTGGTTTTTTTTCAATAAAACTTTTTGAATTTCCAATAGAAAGTGATTTTACTAAAGAACAGGTTTTTACTACAGTTAAATATGCTTTTTTTCTCCAGATATTTCTACGAATACGTTTTTTTGACATAGAAGTACGTTTTTTTGGAACTGCCATTGAAAGGAAGTTTTTTTATTTTTTTTTATGTGAAAGACATTTTTTGTTCAAAAGAAAGAATTAAGAATTATTTATTATATCATTTTTTATATTTCCTAATATAAATAAAATATCTAAGCTAATAGGAAAAAACTCTTCGATATTTTTTTGATTTAACTTTCAAAAAATAATAAATAATGTATTTTCATTTATATTATTAGGTATTTAAATGAAAGAAAAGGAGCATAAAATAATAAAAAAAACAATGGAGAATCTTAGGAGAATCTTATTGAAGTTAAGAATAATATATTTATATATAACTTGAGTAAAAAGAAAAGACTATTGAATTCTTTCAATAAAACTTTAATTATATATTTTAATTTTATCTAATAAAAATATTTTTCTAATACTAATATTACTCAACTATAAGATATTTAGTTATCTATTGAACTACAGAGAAGATTTCCTTCTATACTTCTATAGAATATATGTGTTTCAATATGTTTTCAATTTCCATATGTTTTTCAATTAGAAATAAAAGAATTTCTAACATTTTTAAATATATTTATATTAAATGTGTATTAATGAAAAAAATAAGAAGATTAAAAAAAAGAAAGATACAAAAGATAAATAAAAGAATAAATAAGATGAGACTCTCCCATTTCCTATATACCTAATTCCTTCTCCTATAAAAAAACTTGTAATACCAATTCCATTTGGAATTCCATCAACTATATGTCTATCAAAAAATTCAGTGAACTTGCTTAATCTTCTTATACCCAATGTAAAAACACTAGTATAAACAATATCTATGTAACCACGATTATATGACCAATTATATATTGCATTTTGTATTTGGTCTAAAAAATTTCTTTTAATACCTTTTTTAAGAAAAAAATTAAATAGATATAAATTCGGAAAAAAGGAATTTATAGATCCATAGAAAGTGAATGCTATGCATAATCCAAAAGTTGCTATACTTACTGAAATGATTACATTTTGAAAGAATTCATAGAAAATTACGCATTGATTTGAACTTTCAATGAAAGGGTCTTTTGATAAAGTTAACCATTTCGATAATAAATCAAGATCTATTCCTCTTGGATCAAAGCAAATTCCTATTGAACCAATGAACATAGTAAAAAGTACTAATAGGAGAAGAGGAAAGAGCATAGTATTGTCTAATTCATGAGGATATATAGAAGTATATTTATTTGTAAAAAAAGTATTAAAGTAATATATCTTATTTTTTACGTTATTTTTTTTTTCTTTAAAAAAAAAGGAAACTTTTTTATGTATTGTTGATAAAGGCAAATTTATATCGGTGTTTGATCTTTTGGACATACTTTTACCCCATAGAGATATTGAATAAAACAAATTTGTTTTAGTACTACTATAACCTTGAAAATGAATACGCAAATATCCATCAAAAGTAAGTAAATATACTCGAAACATATAAAATGCTGTTAATCCTGTTGTGAAGTAAGTTATTATCCCGAAAATTGGAGAATACAACCAACTATTACTAAGAATCTCATCTTTAGACCAAAAACAGGCAAGGGGTGGAATACCACAAAGAGACAGTGTACCCAATAAAAAGGCAGTTCTTGTAATTGGAATATATTTGGTTAAACCACCCATAAGAACCATATTTTGATTCTTATACGGTGAATATCCAACAACAGGTTCCATTGAATGAATAATAGATCCAGATCCTAAAAACAATAAAGCCTTAGAGTAAGCATGGGTAATCAAATGAAATAAAGCAGTTCGAGACGAACCTATACCTAAAGCTAGTATAATGTAACCCAATTGAGACATTGTAGAATAGGCTAAACTTCTTTTAATGTCTATTTGAGCAAGAGCCAAAGTAGCTCCTAAGAATAATGTTATTAAACCTATTAAAGAAATAATATGCATTATATTAGGTGTTATTAAGAGAAGAGGAAAGAGTCGAGCTACAAGAAAAACCCCCGCTGCTACCATGGTAGCAGCGTGTATAAGAGCAGAAACAGGGGTGGGTCCTTCCATGGCATCAGGTAACCATATGTGAAGTGGGAATTGTGCGGATTTAGCAATTGCACCAACAAATAATAAAAAGGTACATAAAGTAGTAAATAAAGAATTTACTCCATTTTTTTGGATTAAATTATTAGTTATTTCAAATAAATCTCGAAATTCGAAACTACCAATTATCCAATAAAAACCTAAAATTCCTAATAATAAACCAAAATCGCCTACACGATTAGTTACAAAAGCTTTTTGGCAGGCATTTGCAGCGAGTGGCCGTGTAAACCAAAATCCTATTAGCAAATAGGAGCATATTCCGACTATTTCCCAAAAAATATAAATTTGTATTAAATTTGAACTTGTAACTAGTCCCAACATAGAAGCATTGAAAAGATTCAAATAAGCAAAAAATCTCAAATATGCTTGATCATGAGACATATAATTGTCACTATAAATAAGAACTGTGATTCCAACAGTAGTAATGAGTGTTAACATAATTGAGGTAAGTGAGTCAATCAAATATCCGAATTCTAAGGAAAAATCCTTATTAATGGTCCAAGACCATAGGTATTGATAAATCAAACTCCCATTTATTTCTTGAATAGAAAAATTCAAGGAAAATATCATAGTTATTATTAAAAAGAAAATACTTGGAAAAGCCCATATACGACGAATATTTTTTATTGCTGTCGGAATAAGTAAAAGTCCAAGCCCTATGGATATCGGAACTGGAAGTGAAAGAAAAGGTATTATCCATGCGTATTGATATATATGTTCCATAAGATATTAAGAAGATTAATTGTTAATTTATATTTTTTTCTTTTCTGAAATTTTGATCCACCAATTCTTAATCTTTATTAAAATATTTTAAGTTCAAGAATAATGTAAAAAATAAATAAGAAATAAGACAATAAAACTTTAAGTCAAATATAAAAATTTAAAATTTTTTAATTTATTATTAATAATAAGGTAATAAAGATATATCAATAAAGTAATAAAGATAAAATATTTTTTTGATTGATTAAAATAGTATGGATAAAGATATTTTGATTTCCCACATAATAAATTTTACTTTTTTTAGGAAATGAAATAAGGAAAAAAGAGATTAAGATAAGGTAAAAAATAAAAAAGGACCAAAAATTTAGAGTTTTTTTATTTAGAATTGAGAATTCTAAGAATTTGGAATCGTTCTAAGTATTTATTATTGTCGAGCCATAGTAATTGCACCTATCAAGGAAACTAAAAGAATTATAGAAATGAGTTCAAAGGGAAGAAAAAAATCTGTTGCTAAATGAATCCCAATTTGTTGAACGTTATTTATGAGGTCCTGTTCTATAATTTGGTTTGATCTTGTAGTCCAAAGAATCCCGTACCATGATGTATCTGGGATAGTAGTCATTAGTGAAAAAAGAATAGTTGTACAAACCAGTGAAGTTACCGCATCTCCAATGGTCCAAAGATAGGAATCTTTGGAATATTCTGAACCATTCATGAACATTACAGCAAATAAGATCAATACATTTATGGCTCCGACATAAATAAGGAGCTGTGCGGCAGCTACAAAATAGGAGTTCAATGAAATATAGAATAAAGATATAGAAATAAGAACCAATCCCAACGAAAAGGCAGAATAAATTGGATTGGTAAGTAATACTACCCCTAGACCCCCTAATACAAGAACTGATCCCAGAAATACCACAAGAATATCATGTATTGGTCCAGGTAAATCCATTATGTATAAAAAAAAAACAAAGAACTTAAAATATATCATGACCGTACTAAAAGGTCCAGGAAAGGAAAAGGGGTTACCCTCTTTTCTTCTTGTATATAATATAGTTTATGATCCATTTGTCATAGAATGAAATGGGAATATGGATTAATGTAAATAGAATCTTTATCCGAAAAAAGACTAGTTTGAATAGTGGTTCAAATGGTATATTTCGAAATCATCCCATCACGAAAAATAGATTCTCAGTTTCAATATTTTCGACAATCAATAGTTATTAGTTTTCTTTGTAGTTACTGACTAACCAAAAAAAATCTTAGTAATTAGTAATCGTTCTTGAATCAAAGGAATTCTCTTTGTCTCTTTGGATTTGAGTCGAATTCATAACAGTTTGAATTGTGTAATCTCCAATTATGGAGATTGGTAACCGACCTAAAGCAATTTGATTATAATTCAATTCATGACGATCATAAGTAGAAAGTTCATATTCTTCAGTCATTGATAAACAGTTTGTTGGACAATACTCGACACAATTACCGCAAAATATACAAACCCCGAAATCAATACTATAATTAAGCAATTGTTTCTTTTTAATATCTCTTTCCAATCTCCAATCAACAACGGGTAGATCTATCGGGCATACACGAACACATACTTCACAAGCAATACATTTATCAAATTCAAAGTGGATTCGACCCCGGAAACGCTCTGACATGATCGATTTTTCATAAGGATATTGAATAGTGACAGGTAAACGATTTGTGTGGGATAAGGTAATTATGAAACTTTGACCAATGTACCTTGCAGCTCGTATTGTTTGTTGACCATAATTCGTGAACCCAGTTACCATAGGGAACATATTGTAAATATCAATGAGAAAATGGGAGTTTCTTTCTCTTGTTTGAGAGAGATTATGAATCGAGAATCTTGTTATCGTATTCTGTTATTTATAGTGAGACAAGTTGAGAAGAAGTTGTTAATAACAGATTACCTAGAGAAATAGGTAAAAGAAATTTCCATCCAAGATTTAATAACTGGTCTATTCTCATCCTCGGTAAAGTCCATCTTGTTGTGATAGAAATTAAGAGAAAAAAATAAGCCTTAGCTAATGTAATAAAGATACCAATTGTCATTCCAAAAATTCCAACCATTTTATTTATTCTGAAAAGTTCAGGAATAGATATGTACGGAATAGAGAAATTCCACCCACCTAAGTAAAGAATTGTGACAAATAATGAAGAAACTAATAGATTTAGGTAAGAAGCAAGATAAAAGAGAGCATATTTGATACCCGAATATTCGGTTTGATAACCTGCTACTAATTCCTCCTCTGCTTCTGGTAAATCAAAGGGCAATCTCTCACATTCGGCTAGAGAAGAAATTAGAAAAACTAGAAAGCCTATAGGCTGACGCCACAGATTCCACCCCCAAAAACCATATTTGGACTGTGCTTCAACTATATCAACTGTACTTGAACTGTTAGATAATCATAGTCGAAAATAACATCACTGTTTTCATCGCTATTTCAAAACCGTACATGAAACCTCAGCTTCATACAGCTCCTCTATGGCCACAAAAAATGTAAGGACTAGTTCGGTATTATCGGCATCTTTCTTTGGGGTAGATAGAATAAAGATACATCGGAGAGTCCCAAGACCAATGGAATTCTGTCTGCTGGAATAATCAAAAAGTTGCTTCCGAATTGATCTTATCCTTTATAATGAGAATCTCTCTTTGTTCGGTAATAACTGAATCTTTCAATAAAATACTCGTTATATCAATAAATAGAAAGAATTAGGCATTAGTTCATGAATCATGATAAGAATTGTATATGTATGAATATGGAAGAAAGAATAAAGAAAGATTTTTTTTTATTATTCATTCCATATATGGCATTCCATTTCTTTTTTCCTCTTCTTCTGTCTCAGGGGAGGGTACTTCAAAAAAAAATAAAAGATTAATTCGTTCTTGATAGTCATTTCTTTAATCAGTGAATAGGAGCATACTCTAGATCGGAATCGTAGGGAAGTACTACTTGATCATTTCTACCAATTTCAAGTCCTTATTATGATTCGTTTTATGTGGAAAAACCTCTTTTTTGATACCTTACATTATCTCGATTACTAATCTTTTGTGTACCTTGGTGTTCCTAACTGTCCACTGACTTTTGATTGATCGCCGGTATAGTAATAAATACAAGAAAGTAGTAGAAACTCCATACAGTTGATCTTTTGTTTGCACCCGCTTCAAGATATGATGACTAATCAAAAAATCGGAATCTTGGGGTAAACAGGTTACGCTGCTTATGTTTACTTCAACTTGATTCTTGTACACAGGGAATGAGATTTTTTCTTCTTACTACAAATGGATAAGCTGTTTTGTTTCACTCATATAACTATCTGATTTAACTCATCAACCTGAATGCTGAATAAAAAAATGAGAATATCTATTTAATACATTGAACCTCTTTTTGTTCTTTGATTTCTAGAAGAAAAAGAGGTAAAAGTTCATATTCCAACGAATCACACGTAGAGATATTGATAATACACATAGAGTTAATGGTATTTCATAACTAATAGATTGAGCAGCAGCTCGTAGACCACCTGAAAAGGAATATTTATTATTCGATCCATATCCTGACATAAGAAGACCAATAGGAGCAATACTTGAAATGGCGATCCATAAAAAAACACCTATATCGAGATCAGCTAAAACAAGACGATACTCAAAAGGAATTACTAAATAGCTTAGTAGAACTGATATGACTGCTATAGACGGTCCAACACTAAACAGACGAATATCTCCTCGAGATGGGAGGAGATCCTCTTTCAAAAGTAATTTAGTCCCATCTGCTATAGCTTGAAGAATTCCCAACGGACCAGCATATTCAGGCCCAATACGCTGTTGGATCGCTGCAGATATTTCTCTTTCTAACCAAACAATTACTAGTACCCCTATTGTGATTCCCAATATCAGGGTCAAAATAGGTACAATCCATATCAGTCCATAGACTTCTTTGAAAAATCCCAATGTAGAGAAAGAATTGATAGTTTGTACTTCTGTCGTATCAATTATCATTTCAACGATCAACTTCTCCCATAATGATATCTATACTACCTAATATCGTCATGATATCAGCCAATTTCATTCTTTTAACTAGCTGAGGAAGAATTTGCAAATTGATAAAAGCGGGTGGACGAATTTTCCATCTCCAGGGGAAAACACTATTATCTCCTATCAAATAAATCCCTAATTCCCCTTTTGGGGCTTCCACTCTCACATAAAGTTCTTGTTTCGACAATTCAAAATTGGGTGAAGGTTTTTTACTTATAAATCTATATGCAAAATCATTCCATTCGTAATTCTTTGCTCTATCAAAGCGTCGGACTTCTAAATTCTCATAGGGTCCTCCAGGAATTCCCTCTAGAGCCTGTTGAATCATTTTTATGGATTCCCTCATTTCACCGATTCGTACTAAATAACGAGCTAATGAATCTCCTTCTTTTTGCCATTGGATTTCCCAATCGAATTCATTGTAACACTCATAATTATCAACTTTACGAAGATCCCATTGGATTCCAGAAGCTCGTAACATTGGCCCGGATAAACCCCAATTTACTGCTTCTTCTCCACGAATAATGCCCACTCCTTCCACTCGTTCCAAAAAAATGGGATTCCGTGTAATCAGTTTTTGATATTCAACAACTCCTGTTAAGAAATAATCGCAGAAATCGAAACATTTCTCTATCCATCCATAAGGTAGATCAGCAGCTACCCCCCCGATGCGGAAATAATTATGCATCATTCGCATACCTGTGGCGGTTTCGAATAGGTTGTATATCAATTCTCTCTCTCTGAAAATATAGAAGAAAGGAGTCTGTGCACCGATATCTGCCATAAAAGGTCCAAGCCATAACAAATGAGAAGCTATACGGCTCAATTCCAGCATAATAACTCGGATATAGCTAGCTCTTTGAGGTACTTGAACATTTTCCAATTTTTCTGGTGCATTTACCGTTATTGCCTCTGTGAACATAGTAGCTAAATAATCCCACCGTGTTACATAAGGTAGATATTGTATAATTGTTCGGTTTTCCGCTATTTTTTCCATTCCTCTGTGTAAATAGCCCAATATGGGTTCACAATCAATAACATCTTCACCATCGAGAGTAAGGATCAGTCGAAGAACACCATGCATTGATGGGTGGTGAGGACCCATATTGACTATCATGATATCTTTTCTTGTAACCGGTACAGTCATATCTTTTCTTCCTGAATTCATTATTCCATGAATTCCTCAAAGTGAGGCTCATCAAAATGAAAAATCGAATACTACTAAAAAAAATTCAAACAATGAAATTAACGAGTTTGTGGCTCTCGAATATTCAACTGATCAATTAATTTATTATAACGTACTCGATTTTTCTTTGACAAATAAGCCAGCAACCGTTTACGTTTTCCCAGAATTTTTCGTAGACCCCTTTCCGATAAAAAATCTTTTTTGTGCAATTCTAAATGGGAAGTAAGCCTCTGTATCTTATTGGTGAAACTGAATACTTGAAATTCAACAGAACCCTTATTTTCTTCTTGTGAAATAATAGGAGTGAATGAATTTTTGACCATAAAAAACCAAATTTTTCTATCTTTTTTCTTTCTTTTTCATGGATGATTTTTCCGATCAGGAAAAATCAAAAAATCAGAATTATGCCAGTTATTTGAATCTAGTATACACAAAAACTTGGATTGATTCATATACTACTTTCTTATTCTATCCAAATCAAATGGAGGATTTGATTTGGATAGAAGGAGATAGATCTCTTCAATCACTCTTTAACCTGCATTTGTAATATTTCATCTACAGATTCTCTTATACCAGGTATGGTACTATATTGATGAAAAGATTTTTCTTGTTTTTCTTTCAATTGAAATGTAGCATGTGTATTTTCGATAATCCTTTTTATCTTAAAAGTCTTAATATTTCATTTAAAATATATATAATTATTTTCAAAATATATATAATTATTAATTATTTTCAAAAGAAATTTAATAATAAATTTCATTATTTCTATCATGATATTGATGATAGAAATAATGAACTTAATTATGCTATTTAAGATAAAGAGGATTATCGAAAATATCAATTTTAAGATAAAGAGGATCATCGAAAGTATCAATTGAATTATCGAAAATACCGGTTTCAATCTAGGAATAATATTATTAATTATCTTAATTAAGATAATTAATAATATTATTCCTATACAAATATACACCGATATTATTAAAATCAATCTCATATCTTGAGATTGGATTGATTTTATCATATTTCGAGAATTCTTGACGATCCTCAAAATAAATTCCTTTTTGAGGTTATTTGGATTTCTCATACGGCCCTCCTTTATCAAATTCATCTGCTTCTTGTGATTCGATAAATTCTTCAGAATCTTTTGAAGCAGACGCAAGGTTTTTTCTAAGAATCTCATAGGGATCAGTAGAAACCATATTCTCATCCATAGAATCCCAAGTACCCGAATCAATAAAAGATTCGATTCGATCGAAACTCTCCATTTGTAAATGAAATCCACAATGTTGACAAATATATTTGTTTTTTTGCGCATATTGTTTGTAAATGGATGTCTCACAATTTTCACACATAGTCCATAAATGACCGAATGGCGCAAATACATCCTTTGGATCAACTGGCTCCTCTGGTTCCTCTGGCTCCTCTGGCTCCTCTGGCTTAAGATTATTTTGGTATTCTGAATTTCTATTATCATAAGCACTCTGAGCAATAGAAAAATACTTTTTTATATCTTTTATTACAAAATTGTAAAGTTTGTCCTTTTCGTGGATTTTCAATCTTAAAACTAGAAATGCTTTAATTAAAATAGGATATCCTATCATCAATTCAAAAATTTTGGGATGAACGGGTAGGTTATATTCTTGATCTTGGTTATAAATATATAAATCGCTGTATGAACATAAAAGAAAAAAACGAATCAAAGAATCATAATTGTCTTTTTGAAAACATGTACGTACTATTACGGAATAATAAAACTTATCTGAAAAGCTGCTATTTCTAACTTGAACTTGTTCCATACGAGTCTCCTTTATTCATTAGAAAATAAGACGTTAGTGAATTCTAATATACGATATAAGATCATTTATTATCAGAACTCAGACGGGATAAAATCCCATATTATCGGTTGGCTTTAGCTTTCTTAAGTATCGAGGTCAGAATAAATACAATATATGAAAATAAAGAAAGTGTCAAAGAAAGGAGAAGACCCATTAAAAGAAAGAATCATTCTTTTTTCCAGACAGATGAGTCTTCTTTATTAGTTTTAGGGATATAAAAATACTCGAAATCTTATTATTTATCATATCAGAGTTCATTTCAAAAAGATTTTCTCACTTATCAAAAAAGTTTTTGATTATCTTGAAAATAAGGATTAGAATCAATATAATCAAAAATCTGCGATAAAAGATTTTGAATTGAAAATCAATACGAAATCTCAAAAAAATGAATCGGAATACAAAAAAACCGCTATACATTAATTCCATTAACTCATCTTCGTTAATGGACATTAATGTATAGGCTAGCATAAGCCCGTGAATGAGCTTAGCATATTGGTCAATTTGGTTTTCTAAATGAATATCCCGAAATTTGAACATTTTCAAAATGCATCCTATAAAATAGAGAAAAATCTCTATCACGAATTTATAGAACACATAGAAAAAAATGTACAATTCGAAATTATTCGTGAAAGAATCAAGTTCCACGATATAAAATCGTGGATCAAACCAAAATGAGCAAAACATAATAAAAAATATAACAAAACGATTCCATAAATCGAATAGAAATGCAGATAATATTTTTAGCATAAACCTCCTCTATTTTTAGAAAAATGAAAGATACCGTGGAACGCCAATAATTCACTAAGAACACCTTTGAAAAGATTACGCGGTACAATTGAATCCAACGAGCCCTTTTCCAATAAGTATTCAGCTTCCTGTACACCCTCGGGTACTTCGATCTTCATTACTTCTTCAATCACTCTTTTACCTGCAAATGCAATGGTTGCATCTGGTTCACCAATAATTATATCGCCAAGCATTCCAAAACTGGCTGTGACACCACCTGTTGTAGGCGATGTCAGAAGTGACACTAAAAATAAGTTTTCATGGAATTGAAAATTCAATAAAGTCGAAGATATTTTACCCATCTGCATTAAGCTGAAACTTCCTTCTTGCATACGAGCTCCTCCAGAAGCACAACAAATGATGAGAGGTAAGGATTTTCTCGTAGCATATTGAATTAGACGGGTTATTTTTTCACCCACTACCGATCCCATACTTCCTCCGATAAACTCAAAATCCATAACCGCAAGTGCTACAGGGATACCGTCGAGTTGACCTATTCCTGTTTGAACAGCGTCAGTCAAACCTGTTTTTCTTTGATAAGAATCGACCTTATCCATGTAAGGTATATCTTCTTCAGATTCTGTTGATTCTTCTGATTCTTGTGATTCATCAGATTCTGTTGATTCTTCTGATTCTTCATATTTTGTTGATTCCTCTGATTCTTCATATTTTGTTGATTCCTCTGATTCTTCATATTTTGTTGATTCTTCTGATTCTTGTGATTCCTCAGATTCTGTTGATTCTTCTGATTCTTCATATTTTGTTGATTCTTCTGATTCTTCATATTTTGTTGATTCTTCTGATTCTTGTGATTCATCAGATTCAGTTGATTCTTCTGATTTTATTGATTTTTTTGAATTTTGATTAGCATCTTCATCATAAGCAAGGTTTTTTTCTTTTTCTTCTATTTCTGCTTTTGTTTCTATTTCTGCGAGAAGAAATAGTTGCTCTATTTCGTTTCGAGTATATTTCTTTCCAATCAATTTGTTGAATTCCTCTTCATCTGATTCGAGTTTATCTTCATTCATTTTATCCAGTTCCTCTTGATCTAAATCTAGTTCTTCTTCAAGTAATTCTTTCTCTATATTTTTTCGTTTCTCTTCCATTTGTTCTCCACTTGGAATCATCTTTTTGAGTTTATTTTGTTTCATCTTTTTTGATTCCTCCGTTATGAAAGATATTTGATTCATTATATGTCCTGCAAAAAAAATACGGAGTGTTGATAACGATTTGTTTTATATTATACCATGACTTTTGTATATCCATACGCAGATATTTCTGAAAAATTTGTTGAAATATCAAAAAGAAATCCTTTTCATCCCTTTCTCTCAAAAAGAGATTTTCTTCTTCATAAGAGGGGCAAAATTTGAAAAAAATCAATCAAATAAAGACAAGCTTCACGAAGTGCTTCTACAGGAGTCAAACTTCCATTCGTGCATATCTCGAGAAATAGTATTTCCTCGGAGTCAATTTTTTTTTTAAGCGGATCATAATACTGTTTATTAGCATGATACGTATAATTGACCTGTAGCACAGGAGTAAATGTGCTATCTATGGGAAAAGTAAAACTGCAATTTTCATCGCTATAATCGCCATATTTGACATTGTCATTGACGACACTTCTTTTTACATTTCCATTGAAACTTCTACTTTCAAATCCATTAATTCCCCTATGATTTCTAATCTTCGAAGCAGTATCTAAGTGTCGAGGGTGATACCCTCTATCTCGTTCTAATATCAATTCAATTGATAAATCTATTGGTCCTGTTATATACGCAATAGGTTGGTCTTCGTTGACTATGTGAACAAAATCCGGTAGGTTTATATTTTTGGCAGTAAAAAGCATTGGACCACTCTCCGAAATCGATATCGATGCTTTGATAACTTGATTGGTGAGGCTTTTCAAGACAATTGTCTTGAGATTTTGTAATATTTCATCTACAGATTCTCTTATACCAGGTATAGTACTATATTGATGAAAAGATTTTTCTTGTTTTTCTTTCAATTGAAATGTAGCATGTGTTATACGTGTTCCTTTTATTTCTGCAAGTAGAACTCTTCGTATGGTAGTACCTAATATATTAGCCTGACCTTCCTTAAGCGACGATAGCATGAAACGACCATAATGTAAACTACGACTTTGGCGGATAAAGGAAACAGATTTCCATTCATGTTTATTGGTCATAGGTTCGATTGCACCTCTCTTAGTATTTATAAAAAAATAAAAGTTTCATGATTGTATGGCTGAGGGTATAATAGTTGATGCCCGAGACCAAGTGACTATTATTTCTCTCTCCTCCCCCATTTTGATTTTTTCAAATGTTTCCGATAAATGCTTAGCTACAAATCTTTTCTTTACTACAATTCTTTTTTTGACAATTCTTTTTTTGACAATTCTTTTTTTTTTTTCACCTATCACAGCTGATTACTCCTTTTTTTGCATGGTAAAGATTGATTGTTATTCTATGTCCTATAGATCTATCAAAAACAGGTCTAAATACATCATAACATGGAACCAAGGCCCTTGTAGAACCTTGGTATTTATCAAATTGAAAAAAAGAACATAAAGAAACTTAACTTCCTTCTTTATATTCTTTTTATTCTTTTTTTCATCTCTTCCAAAAAACAAAAACAATAATAGACTCTCGAGAATTCACGATTGAATTCTTGTATATTGTTTTGAGGAAACAGTGAGACTCGATTATATAGATCGTCAAAATCTATAAGATCTTGAAGGGTGTTTAATTCGGCTTCCTTAAGAAGCCTTGATACATCCCGTCCAAAAAATTGAGCAATTTCAAAAGTATGGAATTCGAAGACATTTTCCATCTTCTTCAAACGCGAAATCTTTTGAAGTAGAGTGAATTGAAAGGACTTTTTGATGCTAGATTCTTTTGCGGGGCTAGAATCTGCTTTGCTTAACCAATAAAGACGTGCTCTGCTTAAGGAATACAGATGATTCCAAAGTTTCTCGAATCCACCAAGGAATGAATATATATCGTTTCCAGAGAAGTAGATTAAAGTATAAAAATCTCTACAATCTATGAGGTCCTGAAACGTTTTTAGAGATTTTTTCTGAAAAATCTTGAATATTTTGCGTGGAAAGAATTCAGCAAGGTTATCTACTTGTTTCGTATTTAATTCCACTTCCAAGATTTTGATCCTGGCCATATTATCCAAAATACGCCAAAATTTACGATTGAAATTTTGCCTGTCAACCGTAGACCAGTCAACATTTAAATTTTCTCTTTTATCCCCAGACGCGAAAACATTTAAATTGATATGTAGATGAACATCCTGGAACTCGCGGCCACTACATTTAAAAATACACATCAGTCCCGAAGAAAATAAGTCCTGGATTTGGTAGGAAGCGAATTCTTCTTCCGTCTCCAGAGTCCGCAAGTGAATAATCATATCAACAAGAACAGATTGATATGATTTTTTGGTTTTTGTCATATGTTCGATTGCACCTCTCTTTGTATATAGAAAATAAAAAAATAAAAGTAAAAGATATTAAATAAAAAAGTAAAAGTTTCATGAATGTTTGGCCAACCATTGAGGGTAGAATAGTTGATGCCCGAGACCAATAAATGCTTAGCTACAAATCTTTTCTTTACTACAATTCTTTTTTTGACAATTCTTTTTTTTTTTCACCTATCACAGCTGATTACTCCTTTTTTTGCATGGTAAAGATTGATTGTTATTCTATGTCCTATTATAATAATTCAACAATTACCTGTCAAGAGTAAGACAGAATGGATTCAAAAAAAAAGATGTCTGACATATATATTCGAGAGATTCATGTATTATTCATATATTGATGATATGGAAATATCATCTTGCATATATATTATAGTATAATATAAAAATATTGATAATATGAGAATACTATCTTGCATATATGAAATGAGACGACACTACAACGAAGTTCCGAGAGTTACGAAGTAAGCTTGGGACTTATATTGTTTATTGGTTGAGAACAAAAGTTGAACTCTAAGAGGTAGAATCTGCCGTTGTTCCTCAGTAGCTCAGTGGTAGAGCGGTCGGCTGTTAACTGATTGGTCGTAGGTTCGAATCCTACTTGGGGAGATTGGATTAGTTCTTAATGAAAGAATAAAGAATTTCATTAAATAAAGGCTTTGCCTTAGCAGGAGGTAACCCCTTCCTCATCTTTATTTCTATTGCAAAAGAGCTTCTTTTATCAAATTCTGTTCTATAATAATGGATATTCTTAATAAGGAAGAAGGCTTTTTGGCTATGCTACTAATAATTATTACTTAATTCAAGAATAAATGTATAACTTTGTATTTAGGTATTTATTTTGATTTAGGTTTTTATTTGATTTTATTGGTATTGCAAAGATTTTTTCTCAATATTCGAAACCCTCATACAAGGGCCTTGGTTCCATGTTATGATGTATTTAGACCTGTTTTTGATAGATCTATAGGACATAGAATAACAATCAATCTTTACCATGCAAAAAAAGGGGGGGGGGAAATAAAAAAAAAAAGATAAAAAAAAGAATTTTTGACTTTCGCAACTATTGACAAAGTCGGTTTGATTTATTAAACTATAATATCAATTTTATAACTACCAAATAAAATAGGAGGAAAAATAAATGGTAAGTAAAAAAACAAAAAATTTCAAAATCAAAAGAAGGATTCTAATTTTTTTCAAAAGAAGAATTTTAGTTTTTATTGTAAAAAAAAAACTACTTTTTTTAGTAAAAAGAATTCTAATTCTACTATTTTTGGTAATAGTAACTCGATCTCGAGTAATAGTCACTTGGTCTCGGGTATCAACTATTATACCTGGCCCTACATTTTATTTTTTTGGAAACACTTTCACAGGTGAAATCGAACCTGTGACCAATAAACATGAATGGAAATCTGTTTCCTTTATCCGCCAAAGTCGTAGTTTACATTATGGTCGTTTCATGCTATCGTCGCTTAAGGAAGGTCAGGCTAATATATTAGGTACTATAATCCGCAGAGTTCCACTTGCAGAAAAACAAAAAAAATCTTTTCATCGATATAATACTATATCGGAATCTGTGAATGAAAGATTTAAAAAAGAAGCTTTGGCAACACAGAGATCAATTCCCTGGAATCCTTTATTTTATCTAGATTTTGATCGAGAGGAAGTCAATCAAAATATACTAAATTTTTATAATCCATTATCTCAAGAATTAAAGCCGGATGATTTGGACGACGAGGAATTGGTTCAATTGATTCGACAGAGATATACTCCAAGCGAGATTGAGAGGATCTTGAATGACTTCGAAGAACCATTCCAATCGTCCGAGGAGGACGACGAGGAAGAGGAATTGGTTCAATTGATTCGACAGAGATATACTCCAAGCGAGATTGAGAGGATCTTGAATGACTTCGAAGAACCATTCCAATCGTCCGAGGAGGACGACGAGGAAGAGGAATTGGTTCAATTGATTCGACAGAGATATACTCCAAGCGAGATTGAGAGGATCTGGAATGACTTCGAAGAACAATTCCAATCGTCCGAGGAGGACGACGAGGAAGAGGAATTGGTTCAATTGATTCGACAGAGATATACTCCAAGCGAGATTGAGAGGATCTTGAATGACTTCGAAGAACCATTCCAATCGTCCGAGGAGGACGACGAGGAACTAGATTTAGATCGAGAGGAAGTAATACTAAATAATCACAATCCATTATATGAAGATGAACAAATACAGCCGGCAGTAATACTAAATTTTGGTAATCCATTATATGAAGAATTAAAGCCGGATGATTTGGACGACGAGGAACTAGATTTAGATCGAGAGGAAGTAATACTAAATAATCACAATCCATTATATGAAGATGAACAAATACAGCCGGCAGTAATACTAAATTTTGGTAATCCATTATATGAAGAATTAAAGCCGGATGATTTGGACGACGAGGAACTAGATTTAGATCGAGAGGAAGTAATACTAAATAATCACAATCCATTATATGAAGATGAACAAATACAGCCGGCAGTAATACTAAATTTTGGTAATCCATTATATGAAGAATTAAAGCCGGATGATTTGGACGACGAGGAACTAGATTTAGATCGAGAGGATCTGGAATAACATAGAAGAACAATTCCTCGTCATCCTCGGACGACGAGGAATTGGTTCAATTGATTCGACAGAGATATACTCCAATACAGATTGAGAGGATCTGGAATGTCATAGAAACAAAATCAGAAGGATCAAGAGAATCAGATCCCTGAGTCAAAGAGAAATAAGAGAAATTCAGAGAAAATTGCAATCTCTACTTTTTATTGTAAAAAAAAAACTACTTTTTTTAGTAATTTGTTTTTTAGAGGAGATGCAAAAAAGGAAATAAAGAAGGAAGTTTCTTTATTTTATTCAATTTGAGAAATACCAAGGTCATAACTTACTTATTTCAGTCTCTTCTTTTCGACTATTATTTCGTGTAGCTTACGCTAGACTAATGAATCCCATTTTTTTTCCAAAATTCGATCTTGAGCGGACTTACTTGATTTCTATTCACTGAATTTTGGATGAGCTAAACTTTTTCTTTATATCCCTTTTATCTATCGTAAAGATTTGAAAAAAGAATCGTCACATGGAATTCTATTCTCCTTCATTTCTTCACATATTAATAACTAAAATCAATGATAAAGCATCTGGGAATAAACGATTTATTTCTATTACTATTAATAGACCTGCTAAAGAACCAAACCATAGAGTACTTATCACAGGTGCCACAGAGAGATAACTCTGTGGGAGTTAGCCGCCCCCATGAATGGTATAAATACTACGTTTGCTTTAACGTCAGTGGCATATTTTTATGCGGGTCTTAGCAAAAAGGGATTGAGTTATTTCGAGAAATATATTAAGCCAACTCCAATCCTTTTACCAATTAATATTCTAGAAGATTTCACAAAACCTTTATCTCTGAGTTTTCGACTTTTTGGAAATATATACTTGCTCTGCTATTAATACTTTCCATTTCAACACATGACTATACCCCAAGTTATAGAACTCTGCGTTCGCTATCCCGATCATGACTTTCCTACCCCCATAGGAAAAGTCAAGGGCCTATCATTTTAAGGCTTTGGGCGAGGAGGGACTCGAACCCCCGACACCGTGGTTCGTAGCCACGTGCTCTAATCCTTCTGAGCTACAGGCCCCACCCCGTCTCCACTGGATCTGTTCCCGTGAGCACCCTTCCTCAGCCATTTGATTTCGGGTTAAGGTTAAGAAGAAGGGAAAGCGCCTTTGTTCTAGATCTTATAGAATAGAAAGAAAGGCGCGTTCCGAGGTGTTAAGTGGAAGAGATGTTCTAATTGAGGTTTTTAATAAGACGACTTTTACATTTTGAATTTTGAATTGTTCAATATATTTTCAAATATATATACCCATCCCGCCGCTCGGATTCGAACCGAGAAGTTGATTTCAGGAGTGCGAAATCAACAAATTGACAGTTTATACCATTCATGCCAATCGTGTTTACCATTTCACCACGGCGGTGTTTTTTTAATTCTAATTCAATTCATGAGATATTGTCAAGATCCAAAAATTCCATTCGGACTCGAACCTATATATGTTCGGTATTGCGAAGAGCAGCATTTCTACCAATTTGAGCTTTATTTTGTATTTCTAATCGGACTCGAACCTATATATGTTCGGTATTGCGAAGAGCAGCATTTCTACCAATTTGAGCTTTGTTTTGTATTTCTAAATAGTGAAAAAGTCAAAAAAGAGGTGTTAAGTGGAAGAGATGTTCTAATTGAGGTTTTTAATAAGACGACTTTTACATTTTGAATTTTGAATTGTTCAATATATTTTCAAATATATATACCCATCCCGCCGCTCGGATTCGAACCGAGAAGTTGATTTCAGGAGTGCGAAATCAACAAATTGACAGTTTATACCATTCATGCCAATCGTGTTTACCATTTCACCACGGCGGTGTTTTTTTAATTCTAATTCAATTCATGAGATATTGTCAAGATCCAAAAATTCCATTCGGACTCGAACCTATATATGTTCGGTATTGCGAAGAGCAGCATTTCTACCAATTTGAGCTTTATTTTGTATTTCTAAATAGTGAAAAAGTCAAAAAAGAGGTGTTAAGTGGAAGAGATGTTCTAATTGAGGTTTTTAATAAGACGACTTTTACATTTTGAATTTTGAATTGTTCAATATATTTTCAAATATATATACCCATCCCGCCGCTCGGATTCGAACCGAGAAGTTGATTTCAGGAGTGCGAAATCAACAAATTGACAGTTTATACCATTCATGCCAATCGTGTTTACCATTTCACCACGGCGGTGTTTTTTTAATTCTAATTCAATTCATGAGATATTGTCAAGATCCAAAAATTCCATTCGGACTCGAACCTATATATGTTCGGTATTGCGAAGAGCAGCATTTCTACCAATTTGAGCTTTGTTTTGTATTTCTAAATAGTGAAAAAGTCAAAAAAGAGGTGTTAAGTGGAAGAGATGTTCTAATTGAGGTTTTTAATAAGACGACTTTTACATTTTGAATTTTGAATTGTTCAATATATTTTCAAATATATATACCCATCCCGCCGCTCGGATTCGAACCGAGAAGTTGATTTCAGGAGTGCGAAATCAACAAATTGACAGTTTATACCATTCATGCCAATCGTGTTTACCATTTCACCACGGCGGTGTTTTTTTAATTCTAATTCAATTCATGAGATATTGTCAAGATCCAAAAATTCCATTCGGACTCGAACCTATATATGTTCGGTATTGCGAAGAGCAGCATTTCTACCAATTTGAGCTTTGTTTTGTATTTCTAAATAGTGAAAAAGTCAAAAAAGAGGTGTTAAGTGGAAGAGATGTTCTAATTGAGGTTTTTAATAAGACGACTTTTACATTTTGAATTTTGAATTGTTCAATATATTTTCAAATATATATACCCATCCCGCCGCTCGGATTCGAACCGAGAAGTTGATTTCAGGAGTGCGAAATCAACAAATTGACAGTTTATACCATTCATGCCAATCGTGTTTACCATTTCACCACGGCGGT